CTCTTGGGGTGGTTGGATGTTATGTTAATGCAGTTCTTAATGGTCGAAAAAAAAAAAGAAATTGAAATTTAATTATGATTTCATCAAGACATAGGCCTTTTTCACAGTAAAATTTCCAAAATGCTTGAGTGCTATGTCAGTATTGGCGCAAACAAAAATATTGCTATAGTAATGAGAAAAAATTAGGAGTAAATTAAGTTGCTTGTTGGGCACCCATATCATTGTTCTGCTTTTGGGGTTTGACAGAACCAAAAAGGTGATGTGGAGATGTGATGGCAAGAACGGGGGGTAGGGGGGTTTGCTGAGCATGCGTATGCGTATGCGTATGCGTATGCGTATGCGTATGCGTATGCGTATGCGTATGCGTATGCGTATGCGTATGCGTATGCGTATGCGTATGCGTACGTGTACGTGTACGTGTATGCGTACGTGTACGTGTACGTGTATGCGTACGTGTACGTGTACGTGTATGCGTATGCGTATGCGTATGCGTATGCGTACGTGTGTATGTCCTGTAACCATTAAACGAATGTCTTGTAACCATTGAAAGAGTACGTCTAAATCATTGACATTATGTCCTGAAACCATTAACTAGATTTCCTGTTACCATTGAGCCGGCTTCCGCACTTCCCATTGACTGAATAGCTGTTTCCTTGATTGCCTATGTTGACCGCGTCGATACTTCACCGTGAGCTCGTCTACAATTAGGTCACCGTCGTCAAGGCCACCTCTAGGCGGCCGTAGCGGAGTGATAGCGATTTCCCCCCCCCAAAAAAAAAGATACCAAATGCATGGCACCACAGTTATGTGTGAGCATGGGCTGATTAGTCATTAATCCATCGAGATGTCTTATTTAAGGGGAACGAGTGGGCGATTACTAGTTGTCATGGCCCTGAAGAAAGAACCAGATGCCAGTTATAGTTCCAGTATAGAAACCCCCACGATTGATGGGCCCGGAGCGAGAAGAGGGATACTTATTGGATGGATTGCTGATTTCCCGAAGCTTGGTGATTAAGGAAAGATATGGGAGGTGATAAGCATGGTGACTGGGGTTAATTTCAAGCTATGTGCTATGCACGATCAAGAATATGATGCACTATGTAATATAATAATAGCTAGTATATAGGTGATATGCATGGGGAATATAAATGTATGCACGATAAAGCATAGGACCGTTTGCCACGCCTGGGTGCGTAGCGTAGTAGATTAAGCTTTGATACTGGTGAGGTACATTGGAGTTTGGTTGGGTTATGATTGTTGTTTAATCAGGGGGTAGTTTAATGAGAATTTTGGCTTTGGGAGCCTATGGTGAGGCTGGTGATAGTCTCCCCCTTGAAGTGTCCTTGGAGGTGTGCATTTCATTTCTGGTTTACAAGGCCGGTGTAATTTTTTATACTACGAGGACTTATCATTTTATTAGGTTATTCTCGATTAGGCCTGCTGCGGGCATGAGGATTATGATAATAGAAAAATATGAAATTGATGCTAGTTGTCCAATGGTGGTGAATGGGTGTTCAATTGGTTGTCCTCCAATTCATGTTAGGGTCAGTATGTTAGCTACTAGTAGTCAGAATAGGTGTTGGCTGATTGGTCGGAATATCATGCTTTGTTGTTTTGCTGTGTGAGTTATGGGGATGATAATTAGTATAAGGATGGAGCAGGTGAGAGCTAGGATGCCTCCGAGTTTGTTGGGGATGGAACGTAGGATAGCGTAGGTAAAGAGGAAATATCATTCTGGTTTGATGTGTGGTGGGGTATTGAGTGGGTTTGCTGGGGTGTAGTTGTTGGGGTCTTCTAGGAGGTCTGGGCTAAATAGGGTTAGTGTTGACATGGTGAGAATTATGATAGATAGGCCTAGGATGTCTTTTATGGTGTGATATGGGTGGAAAGGAATTTTGTCGGAGTTTGATGAGATGCCTAGTGGGTTATTTGATCCTGTTTTGTGGAGAAACAGTAGGTGTGTTAGTACAAGGGTTAGTACAATGAATGGGAGAATGAAGTGAAAGGCGAAGAATCGGGTTAATGTGGCTTTGTCAATGGAGAATCCTCCTCAGATCCATTCTACTAGGTCTGTTCCGATGTATGGGATGGCTGATAGAAGGTTTGTGATTACTGTTGCGCCTCAAAATGATATTTGTCCTCATGGTAGTACGTACCCCATAAATGCTGTGGTTATCATAGTAAGCAGTAGGATTACCCCAGTGTTTCAGGTTTTCAAGTGGGAGTAGGAGCCGTAGTAGAGGCCTCGTCCGATGTGTAGGTACAGGCATATGAAGAGTACTGATGCTCCGTTGGCATGGAGGTAGCGGATAATTCAGCCGTAGTTTACGTCTCGGCAAATGTGGGCGATAGATGAAAAGGCAGTTATTGTGTTGGGTAGGTAGTGTATTGCTAGAAATAGGCCTGTAAGGATTTGGGTAATTAGGCATGCTCCTAGGAGGGATCCAAGGTTTCATCATGTTGAGATGTTTGATGGTGTGGGTAGGTCAATGAATGTGTGGTTAACAATTTTGAGTAGGGGATGTGTTTTGCGAATGTTGGTCATTAGTTCTTGTAGTTGAATTACAACGGTGGTTTTTCATATCATTGGTCATGGTTTGATTCCATGTAGGAATTATGATGTACACTGTGTTTTTGCTGAGTGTGGTTTTTGTGGTTAGTTTTGTTGGGTTTTCGTCTAAGCCGTCTCCCGTGTATGGTGGTTTGGGGTTGATTGTAGGGGGGGGTGTTGGATGTGGTATGGTGTTGAGTTTAGGGGGTTCTTTTCTAGGTTTGACAGTTTTTTTAGTTTATCTTGGTGGGATGTTGGTGGTGTTTGGGTATACCGCAGCTATGGCTACCGAGGAGTACCCTGAGGCTTGGGGGTCTAATGTTGTTGTTTTTGGAGGTTTGTTTGTAGGTTTGTTGGTTGAGGGGTTAGTAATTGTCTTTTTTATGAGTAGCGGTAATGTGGAGTCTGTGTTTTGTGATTTTGAGTGTATGGAAGATTGAGTTGTTTTTAGTAGTGGAGAAGTAGGATTTGTTCGTGAGGATTATGTTGGGGTGTCTTCGTTGTATAATTATGGGGTTTGATTAGTGGTTGTAGCTGGGTGAGTTTTACTTGTTAGTGTTTTTGCTGTGGTGGAGGTTACGCGGGGTGGTAGAGTATCAGGAGTGAGATGAGGGATAGTGGAATAAGGAAGGAGGCGAAATAGAGTTTGATTAGTCCCTTTTGGTTTGAAGTATTGATTGAGGCCAGAAGGTTGAGTTGAGATAGGTTTTTTGGTGTCATTTTTTCGAGCCAGTTTAGGTCTAGCAGGGTTGTTGCTAGATTTTGGCTGGTAGTAAGGATTAGGTGTGGTAGTGTTCGGTGTACAATGGTTGGGAAAAAGCCTAGTAGGTTGAAAAATGGATATAGGTGAGGAGGTTTTTTGAATTGTAGATTATGGGTCAATAGGTTTAGTTCTATGGCTAACAAGAATCCTGAGATGGTGATTGTTAGTGTTGATAATTTTAAATACATGGGTATTGTTATTTGGGGTATTATTGTTGGTGGTACGTTGTTGGAGATTAGGAATCCTATAAATACACTGCCTATTGCTAAGCGTTTAATGGGGTTGAGGAGAGAGGGGTTGTTTTCGTTGATTGGAGTCAGGGTTGGGAAGCGTGGTTGGTTTAGTAAAACGAGGAAGATAATGCGTGCGCTGTATATGGCTGTTAGGGAAGTGGCGATTAGGGTTATTAGGAGGGCCCAGGCGTTGGTGTGTGATGTGTTTGCTGTTTCAATAATTAGGTCTTTGGAGTAGAATCCGGTGAGGAATGGTGTTCCAGTTAGTGCTAGGTTTCCGATAATGAGGGAGGATGTGGTGAATGGGAGGGCTTTGAATAGTCCGCCTATCTTTCGGATGTCTTGTTCATTATTAAGATTGTGAATGATGGAGCCGGAGCATAAGAATAATATTGCTTTAAAGAATGCGTGGGTGCAGACATGTAAAAATGCTATATGGGGTTGGTTGATTCCGATTGTTACTATTATCAGGCCTAGTTGGCTTGATGTGGAGAAAGCAATAATTTTTTTGATGTCATTTTGTGTTAGGGCGCAGATTGAGGTAAATAGGGTAGTGATGGCTCCCAGGCATGTGGTCAGGGTTAAGATGAGGTTGTTGTTTTGCAGGAGGGGATAAAATCGTACGAGCAAAAAAATGCCTGCTACCACTATGGTACTGGAGTGTAGTAATGCCGATACCGGGGTTGGTCCTTCTATGGCTGATGGTAGTCAGGGGTGTAGGCCGAATTGGGCTGATTTTCCTATTGCTGCTAGGAGTAGTCCTAGGAGAGGGAGGGTGTTTTTGTTTGGGTTGAGTATAAAGATTTGTTGTAGTTCCCATGAGTTGGAGTGGAGTAGGAATCATGCTATGGCCAGGATAAATCCTACGTCTCCGATGCGGTTGTATAGGATTGCTTGAAGTGCTGCGGTGTTGGCACGGGTTCGTCCGTGTCATCATCCGATTAATAGAAAGGATATAATGCCTACTCCTTCTCATCCTACGAATAGTTGGAGAAGGTTGTTGGCAGTTACAAGGATGATTATGGTAATTAGGAATAGGAGAAGGTACTTGAAGAAGCGGTTAATATGGGGATCTGAGTATATGTATCATGTTGAAAATTCTATGATTGATCATGTTACAAAAAGTGCTACCGGGATAAATATCAATGAGAAGAAATCTAGTTTAAAGCTTAGAGTAATTTCTATAGTTTGGATGGTTATTCAGTGTCAGTTTGAGATGGTTGTTTCTTGTCCTGATCAGATGAATATAATGGTTGGAATAGTGCTGGTTAGTAGGGCATATACAATAGAGGTTTTTACGTAGTTTGGATACTGGTTGGTGTTGTAGACACTTGAGATGGAGAGGATGGTTGGTGTGGTGAGGATAGTGAGGGTGGCTAGGGTAGATGTAAGGAATAGGTTAATTACTTTTATCTGGAGTTGCACCAGGTTTTTGATGCCTAAGATCAATGGATTGCTTTTATCCTATAAAAGTAAGAAAGCCATATGTTTATGTATGGTGACAAGAGTTAGCAGTTCTTGTGTAGCTGTCTTGGTTGGCAAGGGATTTGGGGCCCTATTTTTAGATTCACAATCTAGTGTTTTTGGTAAACTATGCCTACAGTAGGGTAGTCCTAGAATGAGTTTGGGGTTGGTTGATAGGAGGATTAGTGGGAGTAAATGTATAACTATAAGTGTGTTTTCTCGTGTGAGGGTTGGTTTGATTGTGCGGGCGTGGTTGGTTGGGTTGCCGTGTTGGGTGAAGGTTAATATATATAAGGAGTATAGGGCGGTGATTGTTATGTTGGCTCCTAATAGTATAGTAGAGATATTGGATCATGCGAATATTGATGTAATTACAAGTAGTTCTCCTGTTAGGTTGATTGTAGGGGGGAGGGCCAGGTTGGCTAGGCTAGCTAGGAGTCACCATAGTGCTATTAGGGGAAGTAGGGTTTGAAGTCCGCGGGCCATGGTTATGGTACGACTGTGAATGCGTTCATAGTTGGTGTTAGCTAGGCAGAATAGTAGAGATGAGGTGAGGCCGTGTGCGATTATTAGGGCTGAGGCTCCTATAAGGCTTCATGGGGTTTGGGTGAGGATAGCTACAATTACTAGGGCTATGTGACTTACTGATGAGTAAGCAATTAGGGATTTTAGGTCAGTTTGGCGAAGACAGGTTAAGCTAGTTATAATTATTCCTCACAGGGACAGTACTATGAACGGGTAGGCTATTGATTTGGTTAGTGGGTCGAGGATTATTGTAATACGTATTATTCCGTAGCCCCCTAATTTTAATAGAATGGCTGCTAGGACTATTGAACCTGCGATGGGGGCTTCAACGTGGGCTTTTGGTAATCATAGGTGGAGTCCGTATAGTGGTATTTTTGTTATAAAGGCTGTTATGCATGCTAGTCATAGGAAGCTAGATGACCAGGTGGTGGGGAGTGGTTGGGATTGATATTGAATGATAAGGAAGTTGAGGGATCCTATAGAGTTTTGGATGTGGGTTAGTGCTACTAGTAGTGGTAGAGATCCAGTTAGTGTATAGAATAGGAAATATAGTCCTGCATTTAGTCGTTCTGTTTGGTTGCCTCATCGAGTAATAATGATGAGGGTTGGGATTAGGGTTGCTTCGAACAGGATATAAAATATAGTTAGTTCATTAGCGGTGAAGGCTAAAATTAAGAACACTTGAAGGAGGATAAGTGCTGAAATGTATGTTTTTTTTCGGGTGATTGTGTCTTTGGATAGGTGGGATTGGCTGGCTATAATTATTAGGGGTAATAATCAGGTCGTTAGGATTAGTAGGGGTGCAGAGAGGGAGTCAATGAAGAATAGTGGTGAGAGGTTTAAGCTGGAGTTAGCGGTCTGATAAAGTATTGGTAGGCTGATTAAATTAATGAGGAGGCTGTGAATGGTGGAGTTAATTCAAATTGTATTGTTTTTTGATAGTCAAGTGAGGGGAATAAGTATGATTGTTGGTGTAATGAGTTTTAGCATTGAAGGAGGTTGAGATTTTGGATGTAGTCTATGCCGTAGGTGTTTGATACTGTGATTAAGAGGGCAAGTCCTAATGCGGCTTCACAGGCTGCGAATACCATAAGAAGGATAGGTATGATAGTGGATAGTGTGTGGTGTGTGTTTAAGATTATCAAAGTACTTAGGACGAATAAGGACAATACTAGGCCCTCTAAGCATAGGAGGGATGACATTATGTGTGATCGGTACAGTAATAGTCCTAGGAGAGCTGTGGCAAATGCTAGAAAAGTGTTTATGTAGATGGGTGGCATGTGATAGTTATGAATTTTGTCATAGTCTGATGAGTCGAAATCATTTGTTTTGGTTTAAACTAACTATCATATTCAGTTCATTCCAGGCCCTTTTGAGATCATTCGTAGGTCAGTCCTAATGTTAGAAGTGATACAAGGATTAGGGTCATGGTTAGTGTTAAATTGGGGTTGTTAGTTTGTGAGGCTCATGGAAGTGGTAAGAGTATGGCAATTTCTAGGTCGAATAAGAGAAATGTAATGGCTACTAGGAAAAATTTTATGGGGAAAGGGAGTCGGGCTGATCCTGTTGGGTCAAATCCGCATTCGTATGGGCTTGATTTTTCAGAGTATGTATTTAATTGGGGTAGTCAAAATGCTGTAATTACTAGTAATGTAGTTAGTGTAAAGTTAGTCAGTAGGGCAATGGTCAGGTTAATTGTTCTTTTCCAGATCTGTTGTTGGAGCTAGTTGATTGGAAGTCAACTGTACTTATTATACTAAGAGAACATGAGCCTCATCAGTAAATTGAGATGTAGAGGAATAGTCATACTACGTCCACGAAGTGTCAGTATCAGGCTGCTGCTTCAAGTCCGAAGTGGTGATTAGAGGTGAAGTGGAACTTTAGTTGGCGTAGGAAGCAGATGGTTAAGAAGGAGGATCCAATAATTACGTGTAATCCGTGAAATCCCGTGGCCATAAAGAAGGTTGAGCCATATACTCCATCGGCAATGGTGAATGGTGTCTTGAAATATTCTGAGGCTTGTAGGAGGGTGAAGTAGATTCCTAGGGTGATTGTGATGGATAAGGCTTGAAGTGTGTGTTTGCGGTTGCCTTCTATTAGGCTGTGATGGGCTCATGTAATTGATACTCCGGAGGCTAGGAGAATGGAGGTATTTAAGAGGGGGGTTTCGAGCGGGTTTAATGGGTTAATTCCTGTAGGAGGTCAATGTCCGCCGATTTCTGGCGAGGGTGCAAGGCTGGAGTGGTAGAAGGCCCAGAAGAATCCTAGGAAGAAGAAGATTTCTGAAATAATAAATAGGATTATTCCATATCGTAGTCCTTTTTGCACAGTTGCTGTATGGTGTCCTTGAAATGTACTCTCTCGGACTACATCTCGCCATCACTGATATATTGTTAGGGAAATGGTGATTAAACCAGTGATAATTAGGGCTATGGAATTAAAATGGAATCATATTGTCAGGCCTGAGGTTATTAGTAGGGCGGACAGGGCCCCTGTCAGGGGTCATGGGCTTGGGTTGACTATGTGGTGGGCATGTGTTTGGTGGGTCATTAGGTATTATTATGTAAGTAGAGGCTAATTAGGAGTGTAAAGACATAAGCTTGGATTAGTGCTACTGCGAATTCCAGGATTGTTAGTAGAATTAGGATGGTGAAAATGATAGGGGTTGTTACGGGGTTAAAGGTTGTTAGTATTAGTGTGGCGTTTCCAATTGAGTGCATAAGTAGGTGTCCTGCGGTAATGTTTGCTGTGAGCCGTACGGCTAGGGCTACGGGTTGGATTAGTAGACTAATTGTTTCAATAATTACTAGCAGGGGGATAAGAGGGGTTGGAGTACCTTGTGGTAGTAGGTGGGCTAATGATGCTTTAGTTTTGTGGTGGAAGCCTATGATTACTGTTCCAGCTCATAGTGGGATGGCTATCCCTAAATTTGTAGAGAGCTGAGTGGTAGGGGTGAATGAGTAGGGGAGTAGGCCTAGGAGGTTTGTTGTTCCGATGAATATAATAAGCGAGATTAGTATTAGGGACCAGGTTTGTCCTGTGGGGTTGTGTATAACTATTACTTGCTTAAAGGTTAGGTTGATGGTTCATTGTTGTAACGATATGAGTCGGTTGGTGTGTAGACGGTTAGGTGATGGGAATAGTAGGGTTGGGAGTGCTGTAATGGGGAGTACGATGGAGATTCCTATAATTGTGGGGGTAATGAAGGGAGTAAATAAATTTTCGTTCATTTTGTTTCTCAAGGGGTTGGGTGTTCTGTTGTGTTGAATGTTTCAGGTGTGGGGGTGAAGGAATTGTGCTTGATAAGTTTGAGCTGTATTAAAATAAATAGTGAAATATATGTTGAGAGGATAGTAATAAATCACGTTGATGTGTTTAGTTGGGGCATGTCATTGAGGGGAAATTTAGATTCCCAGTCTTTAACTTAAAAGGTTAATGCTGTACAAGCTTCTCGAATGATTTAAGGCATTAATGTGGATCAGTCTTTAAAATGTTTGAGTGGGATAAGTTCTAGGACGATTGGCATGAAGCTGTGATTTGATCCGCAAATTTCTGAGCATTGGCCGTAGTAAAGACCGGGGCGTGAGGATGTAAGGGTGGTCTGGTTTAGTCGCCCTGGGATGGCGTCGGTTTTAATACCTAGTGAGGGGATGGTTCATGAGTGAATTACGTCTTCTGATGAAATTAATATGCGGATTAGTATTTCTATGGGTAGAACGGCTCGGTTATCTACTTCTAATAGTCGGAGTTCCCCTGGTTTAAGGTTGGGGGTAGGGATTATATATGAGTCGAAGCTTAAGTCTTTATAGTCTGTATATTCATAACTTCAGTACCACTGGTGACCTATGGTTTTAACGGTAAGTAGTGGGTTATTAATTTCGTCTATTAAGTATAGGATTCGGAGTGAGGGTAGGGCAATTGAAATAAGAATAATGGCTGGGAGGATTGTTCATACGGTCTCTATTTCTTGGGTGTTTATGGTACAGGTGTGGGTGAGTTTAGTTGATAATGTTAGTAAAATAGTATAAAGTACCAGGGTACTAATTAAGAGTATGATTATTAGGGTGTGGTCGTGAAAGTGGAGTAGTTCTTCCATGGCCGGTGAGACGGCGTCCTGAAGTCCTAGTTGTAAAGGGTAGGGCATAGAGGTGTATAGGGTTTGGTCTATAATTTAACTTTGACAAAGTTACATAATTATTTTATTAACACTTCTTTTAATGAAGAAAGCCATACTGGGTATGAGGTCGGCTTGAAACTGATTTTGAGGGGTTCAATTCCTCTCTTTCTTGGGTTATGCTTNTGACAAATGAGGGTTCTTCAAATGTGTGATATGGCGGCGGGCAGCCGTGGAGTCATTCAATGTTGGTGGTGATAAGTTCTACTTGTGTCACTTCACGTTTGGATGCGAAGGCCTCTCAGATTATGAAAATTATTAATATTACTGCGGTTGATGAAATTAAGGAGCCTACTGATGATATTGTATTTCATATTGTGTATGCATCTGGGTAATCAGAGTAGCGTCGTGGCATTCCTGATAGACCCAGGAAATGTTGTGGGAAAAATGTTATATTTACACCTGTAAACATAATTGTGAAGTGGATTTTGGCTCAGGTTGAGTTGATGGTATATCCTGAGAATAGAGGAAATCAATGTACGAATCCACTTATAATTGCGAATACGGCTCCTATGGATAGGACATAGTGAAAGTGAGCCACTACATAGTACGTGTCGTGAAGTACAATATCTAATGATGAGTTTGCTAGTACGATTCCCGTCAGTCCACCAACTGTGAATAGGAAGATGAAGCCCAGGGCTCAGAGTATGGCTGGTGATCATTTAATGTTGCCTCCGTGTAGGGTGGCCAGTCAGCTAAACACTTTTACTCCTGTGGGAATGGCAATAATTATAGTGGCTGATGTAAAATATGCTCGTGTGTCTACGTCTATTCCTACTGTAAATATATGGTGGGCCCAGACAATAAAGCCTAGAAATCCGATTGATATCATGGCTCACACTATTCCTAGATAGCCAAATGGTTCTTTTTTTCCGGAGTAGTATGTGATGATGTGAGAAATTACGCCAAAGCCTGGTAGGATAAGAATATATACTTCAGGGTGCCCGAAGAATCAGAATAGGTGTTGATATAAGACGGGGTCGCCCCCTCCTGCGGGGTCGAAGAATGTGGTGTTTAGATTGCGATCTGTTAGGAGCATGGTGATTCCGGCGGCTAGGACTGGGAGTGAGAGGAGAAGGAGGACTGCTGTCACTAATATTGACCATACAAATAATGGGATTTGGTATAGGGATATGGCGGGGGGTTTTATGTTAATAATGGTGGTAATGAAGTTAATAGCGCTTAGAATTGATGAAATTCCTGCTAAGTGTAAGGAAAAGATAGTTAAATCAACTGATGCGCCTGCGTGGGTTAGGTTGCTTGCTAGGGGTGGGTATACGGTTCAGCCTGTACCTGTGCCCGCTTCTACTATAGAAGAGGTTAGCAGGAGTAAGAATGATGGGGGTAGTAGTCAGAAGCTTATGTTATTTATTCGGGGGAATGCCATGTCGGGGGTTCCAATCATTAGCGGAACAAGTCAGTTCCCGAAGCCGCCAATCATAATTGGTATAACTATGAAAAAGATTATAACAAATGCGTGTGCGGTGACGATAACATTATAGATTTGATCATCATCTAGTAGTGTTCCGGGTTGTCCCAATTCGGCTCGAATTAATAGGCTTAGGGCAGTACCTACTATCCCAGCTCAGGTTCCAAATAGTAAGTACAGGGTTCCAATGTCTTTGTGATTTGTTGAGAATAATCAACGGGTGATGAACATAGGTAAAATGGCTGAGAAAGCATTAGACTGTAAATCTAAAGACAGGGGTGAGATCCCTTTTTGCCAAGGTCTTGTGGTGAATACATCATACTGAAGTGCAAATTCAGCGAAGCAGCTTTAACTCTGCCGAGGCTTCTCCCGCCTTTTTTTCCTGCGGCGGGAGAAGTAGATTGAAGCCAGTGTATTAGGGTATTTAGCTGTTAACTAAAATTTCGTGGGTTAATACCCACCAGTCTAGCGAGGACTTAGCTTAATTAAAGTTTTTGGTTTGCATTCAATAGATGTGAGATGAAGTCTTGCAGTCCTTGTACAGGGGTTAAGTGTTTATACTTGCTTAGAGCTTTGAAGGCTCTTGGTCTGTTTGTTATCCTAAACCCCTATTCTAGAATAAATAGTATAGGTGACAGGGGGGTGACTATTGTGGAGAGGGTAATTAGGGTTGGTGTGAGGGGTGGTGATGTGGTGGGTTTGAATTGTCATTTGAATTTGGTATTGTTGGTGCATGGGAATAGTGTGAGAGATGTAGAGTAGATAAGTCGAATGTAGAAGTATAGGTTAAGTAGTGTTAAGATGGCTATTATTGTGGGTAAAGTGATTAGGTCATTTTTTGTTATTTCTTGAATGATTATTCATTTGGGTAAAAATCCTGATAGGGGGGGTAGACCTCCTGTTGATAGTAGTGTTACTGTTATTAAGGGGACTAGTAGTGGTATGGTATTTCATGTGTGCGTGAGTATTAGGATAGTGGTTGATGATTGTTGAATGAGTATAAGAAATATTGGGATTGTTGTGAGTAGGTAAATAGTAAGATTTAGAATTGTTAGGGTGGGGTTATATACGGTGATAGTCGTTATTCATCCTATGTGGGTGATGGATGAGTAGGCTATAATTTTTCGCAGTTGTGTTTGGTTTAACCCCCCTCAGCCCCCTATCATAATGGAGAGGGTGGCTATTGTGAGGAGGAGGGTATGATTAATGGAGGTGGTAATTTGGTAAAGAATTAGGGTTGGGGCTAGTTTTTGTCATGTTAGTAGGGTTATTCCTGAGAATAGTGAGGTTCCTTGGGATACTTCTGGTACTCAGAAATGGAATGGGGTCAGTCCTAGTTTTATGGCAATGGATGTGGTAATAATGTATGATGCTGGTTTGTTTAGGACTTTTGTAAGGGTTCATTGACCGGAATATATTACATTAATAATTACGGCTAGCATTAGTAGTATGGATGCTGTGGTTTGTGTGAGGAAATATTTGGTTGCTGCTTCTGTTGATCGAGGGTTATGTTTTAGTATTAGGATGGGGATTATTGCAAGTATGTTGATTTCCAGTCCTATTCAGACTAGGAGTCAGTGGGAGCTAAATATTGTGATTATTGTTCCTGAAAATAGTGTTAGTGTAATGACGGTTAGGGTTATTGGGTTAATTAGTACGGGAGGGGTATAAACCAACATTTTCGGGGTATGGGCCCGATAGCTTAATTAGCTGACCTTACTATTAGAATGTGGTGTAATGTGGAAGCACGGGGAATTTTGAATTCTCAGGTGCGGGTTCAATACCCGTGTTTCTAGAAATAAGGGGGTTGATTACCTCTATTATTTACTCTATCAAAGTAATTCTTTTGTCAGACATATTTCTTATGATTGTGGGGGGATGCTTGCGAGTGAGATGGGTAAAGCCGTATATAGTATGCACAGGGCAAGGGTGAGTGGTAGAAAATTTTTTCATAGTAGGTGTATTAGTTGGTCGTAGCGGAATCGTGGATAGGATGCACGGGTCCATAGGAATATGAAGGTCAGGATTAGGGTTTTAGTGATGAAGTTGACAGTGTGGAGTTCTGGGAGGAGGGAGCTGTGGAATGCGCCAAAGAATAGGGCAGTGGTGAGGGCATTTATGAGAATAATATTAGTATATTCGGCTATGAAGAATAGGGCGAATGGGCCTGCTGCGTATTCTACGTTGAAGCCCGATACCAATTCTGATTCCCCTTCGGTAAGGTCAAATGGGGTTCGGTTGGTTTCGGCTAGGGTGGAGGTAAATCATATTATGGTTAGGGGTCATGTTGGTAAGAGTAACCATATATGTTCTTGGGTGGTGGTTAGGGTTGATAGTGTGAATGACCCGTTTGTAAGTATGATGGTTAGTAGGATAATTGCTAGTGTGACTTCGTATGAGATTGTTTGTGCTACTGCTCGTAGTGCTCCGATTAGGGCATATTTTGAGTTTGATGCTCATCCTGATCATAGGGTGGAGTACACGGCTAGACTTGATATTGCTAGAATAAATAATACACTTAGGTTAAGGTTGATGAGAGGGTGGGGTATTGGAAGGGGAATTCATAAGCTGAGGGCTAGGGTGAGGGCTAGTATAGGGGCAATAATGAATATGAGTTTGGATGATGTGAGTGGGTGAAGTGGTTCTTTGGTGAATAGTTTTACTGCGTCTGCGACTGGTTGAAATAGTCCGTAGGGTCCCACAATGTTTGGGCCTTTTCGGAGTTGTATGTGTCCTAGGATTTTTCGTTCTGTTAGTGTTAGGAATGCTACGGCTGGGAGAATGGGGATGATTAGGCATAGAATATTTATGAGGAACATTTTGTTAAGAAGAGGGGTTGAACCTCTGATAATAAAGGTTTAAGTTTTATGCAATTACCGGGCTCTGCCATCTTAACAAACCCTGGTCTTGGGTTGGTTGTCGGGGGCTGACCAAATTTAGATTAAGTCATTTGTTTGGCTTTAGGGCGCTTTTGTTGAGTGGGCCCAGTTTCTCTTGTCCTTTCGTACTGGGAGAAAAGATTTATAGATAGAAACCGACCTGGATTACTCCGGTCTGAACTCAGATCACGTAGGACTTTAATCGTTGAACAAACGAGCCTTTAATAGCGGTTGCGCCATTAGGATGTCCTGATCCAACATCGAGGTCGTAAACCCTATTGTCGATATGGACTCTGAAATAGGATTGCGCTGTTATCCCTAGGGTAGCTTGTTCCGTTGATCAATTGCTTGGGTCAATTGGGTTAGTTTTGAGGTACGTTGACTGGTAAAGTCTAAGTGTGTGGTTGTTTGGAGGGTTTTTTGTACTCCAAGGTCGCCCCAACCGAAATTGTTGGTCTAGGTTGTGGGGGGTTGTTCCTGTTGGTTTATGTGGGTTATGGTTAGGCCAGTTAATTGAAGTTCCGTAGGGTCTTCTCGTCTTATGGGGTCATCCCTGCCTCTTCACAGGGGGGTCAATTTCACTGATTGGAAGTGGGAGACAGTAAAATCCTCGTTGGGCCTTTCATACAAGTCCTTAATTAAAGAACAAATGATTATGCTACCTTTGCACGGTTAGGGTACCGCGGCCGTTGAATGTGTGTCACTGGGCAGGCAGTGCCTCTAATAATTATTATGCTAGAGGTGATGTTTTTGGTAAACAGGCGGGATTCATGTTTGCCGAGTTCCTTCTACTTCTTTAAATCTTTCCAGTATGCATTCCTGTGTTGGGTTAACAGTGAGTTGTGACTTAAAAATATTTGGTGATGTATAAAAGTCTGGCTGTTAATTATCAGTGGTGAGTCCGTTCTGATATAGGTTTGTGCGTGGAGAAATTTATTCTTGTTACTTATATTAACATTATTTCTTCTATATCATAGATTAGTCCAATGGTAAATTAGGAGTTGAGAATTATTTCTGGGATTTTTGGGGTTGTTGTCTAATTGAGCTTGGACGCTTTCTTTGTTGATGGCTGCTTTTAGGCCTACTATGGAGGGAGGTAAAAAATTACTCTCTAAATGGGGCTTATTCCTTGTCAATAGAGCTGTACCTCTGTTGACTATATTTAAAATTTATGTTGAGATTAGATATTATGTTCTTTGGGTAAATTTTAAGTTGAACTTAAATTCAGTTTTTGGACAACCAGCTATCGCCAGGCTCGGTTGGCTTTTCACCTCTACCTGAAGATCTTTTCACTATTTTGCGACATAGATGAATTGGTTCTTTGTACTGTCCGCAGGTAGCTCGTCTGGGTTCGGGGTTTTTGACTAAAGGACTCTTTGCAAAGGTTATTCTAGTTAATTCATTATGCGAAAGGTAAAAGGGTTGGTCTTTGCTATTTCGTGCTGTTAGTTATTCTTTCATCTTTCCCTTGCGGTACTTTCTCTATAGCGCCTGTTAATAATTTCTATCACATATACTTTTATGGATGTAAATGGTTTGGTTATTTTGGTGGTGTTGGTAGTTGGGTTAGGGGTTGTGTAGGGCTAGGTTTGGCTCAAAGTGGTCTGTTGAATTGAAATCTTCTGGGTGTAAGCCAGGTGCTTTTGTTTAAGCTACACTTTGGTTGTCCAAGCGCACTTTCCAGTATGCTTACCTTGTTACGACTTGTCTCCTCTAGATTAGGTATTATGTAGGGTAAACATTATGTTTATCAATTGTTGATGGGTTGAGGAGGGTGACGGGCGGTGTGTACGTACTTCATGGCCTAGTTCAGCTAAGCTCTCTGTTCTTAGCTTACTTCTAAATCCTTCTTCGATCTCTGAAATTTCACAGAGATTTCTGTGAATTTTCTCTTGTGAGAAAATGTAACCCATCTCTTTCCACCTCGTAGGCTACACCTTGACCTAACGTATTTATGAGTAGTAATTGTGCTTACTGCGGTGCTTTTTAAGGTTTGCTGGAGATGGCGGTATATAGGCTGTGTTAGCAAGGGGTGGTGAGGTTAATCGGGGTTTGTCGTTTATAGGACAGGTTCCTCTAGGGGGGTGTGAAGTACCGTCAAGTCCTTTAAGTTTCTAGCTGTTGCTGGTAGTACTCTGGCAGACATTTTGGTTAATAAAATGTTTTAGTTTAGGGCTAGGCATAGTGGGGTATCTAATCCCAGTTTGGGTCCTAGCTATAGTGTATTCAGATATATTAAAGTCACTTTCGTTGGGGTTTTTATTTCAACTGTAGCTTTTTACGGCTTGGTTTTGGTTTAACTTTATTGTTAGGTGATCCTAAACACGTTTTATGCCGTTAAGTATTAGTTTGGGTTAATCGTATGACCGCGGTGGCTGGCACGAAATTTACCAACCCTTAAATGTTAGCATAACTAAGTCAAACTTTCGTTTATTGCTTAATTTCTGTCACTGCTGTCTCCCGTGGGGGTGTGGTTGAGCAAGGTGTTGTGAGCTACATTAGGTTTGTGGGCTTGATACCTGCTCCTTTTGGTCGGGTTGACCTAGAGGGCATTTTCACTGGGATGTGGATGCTTGCATGTGTAATTTTGCTAAGAACTAATAGTAAGATCAGGACCAAAGCTGTGTGTTTATGGAGTTGTGGGAGACTCGTCTAGGCATTTTCAGTGCCTTGCTTTGTATTTAAGCGACATTAAC